AGGCAAAATAAGCGCGTAGAATTCAGCAATTCCTTTTTGTTCTCCTAATTGATTGCAATGAAACTTGGCCCAATCTTTTCCTCAAAAAAAGAAAGATTGGGCCGAATCAAATAAAGAATAAACATCTTATACTAATCCTATACTATGAACTATGAGGGTCTTTGTGTATTTGCATATATCTTTTATATGTACAGACCTTACACGATATACAATATACAAGTATATACAAAATATAAAAATAAGAAGATAAAATCGAAGGAAGACTAAACAACTTATCTATTCTTTTCTTTCTTGTTAGAGCCATAGGCTGAATTATGGATCCTTGGGGTTGGATTGGTGAATCATTTTATATTCCTTAGTTTCAGGCCATAGATCAAGCCAAGGGAAGGATCTCTTCTACCCCTATCCTGTATATTGTCTTTTTCGTTCCCTGTTGTTGTAATAGAAATTCATTTTCTTATTTGACTATATGACACGAGATTCTACGAGACGAGAATTTCTTTTTAATTTATGGGAAGAAACAACTATGTATCTTTTTGATGAGAATTGAAAGTTTGACATTAGAGAAACCTTTCTTTATATATTTTTTTTTGAGGAAAAGATTCTATCATAATATTGAAATGATTCACCGGATTCCTCAAAAAGAGAATCCTTTCTTTTCAAGACTCGCTCGTTTTTCATTAACATTGGATCATATGCTTTATTTGAATTCTGATGAGAAATAAAAAAAAAAAAGAAATAGTAAAATGATTTTTTCTTCATCGAATGACTATTCATCTATTAGTATTAGGTTTTCATAAAATAGGGGCATAAAGAATCTATGAAAAAATATTGGTTCAATTCAATGTTGTCTAACAAGAAGTTAGAACATAAGTGTGGACTAAGTAAATCAATGGATAGTCTTGATGCTCTTGGACATACCAGTGGAAGTGAAGAAACTCTTCGAAAAAATGCGGATAAAAAGATTCCTAGTTGGGACAGTTATAGTTTCAGTAATATTCATTATCTAAATTATTTATTTGATAGCAGGAATCTTTGGAGTTTGATCTCTGATCATACTTTTTTAGTTAGAAATAGTAATGGTGACACTTATTCTGTATATTTTGATATTGAAAATCAGATTTTTGATATTGACAATGCTAGTTCTTTTTTGAGTGAACTACCTAGTTATTTGAATAGTGGGTCTAACAGTAGTAATTACTACTATTATTATTATTCCATGTATGATACTCAATCTAATTGGAATAATCACATTAATAGTTGCATTGATAGTTATCTTCGCTTTGAAATCAGTCTTAATAGTGACATTTACAGTGATATCGACAGTTACATTTCTAGTTTCATTTGTACGGAAAGTACAAGTAGTATTGAAAATGGAAATTCTAGTATCAAAACTAGTAGCAGTTATTTCAATAGAAGAGAAAAATCTAATGATTTCAATCTAAATACAAAATACAAACAGTTATGGGTTCAATGTGAGAATTGTTATGGATTAAATTATAAAAAATTTTTTAGTTCAAAAATGAATATTTGTGAATACTGCGGATATCATTTGAAAATGAGTAGTTCAGATAGAATTGAACTCTTTATAGATCCTGGCACTTGGGAGCCTATGGATGAAGATATGGTCTCTATAGATCCCATTGAATTTCATTCAGAGGAGGAACCTTATATAGATCGCATTTCTTTTTATCAAAGAAAAACGGGTTTAACTGAAGCTGTTCAAACGGGCGTAGGTCAACTAAACAGTATTCCCATAGCAATTGGAGTTATGGATTTTCAGTTTATGGGAGGTAGTATGGGATCCGTAGTAGGTGAGAAAATCACTCGTTTGATCGAGTATGCTACTAATCGATCTCTACCTGTCATTATTGTGTGTGCTTCTGGAGGAGCACGCATGCAAGAAGGGAGTTTGAGCTTAATGCAAATGGCTAAAATATCTTCTGCTTCATATGATTATCAATCAAATAAAAAGTTATTTTATGTATCAATCCTTACATCTCCTACAACTGGCGGAGTTACAGCAAGTTTTGGTATGTTGGGAGATATCATTATTGCTGAACCTAATGCCTACATTGCGTTTGCGGGTAAAAGAGTAATTGAACAAACATTGAAAAAGACAGTACCCGACGGTTCACAAGCGGCTGAGTATTTATTCCATAAGGGCTTATTCGACCCAATTGTACCACGTAATCTTTTAAAAGGTGTTCTGAATGAATTATTTCAGCTACACGGTTTCCTTCCCTTGAATCAAGATTCAAAAAAAAAATTTCAAAAAGATTGAAATTCTTCATTTTCAAATGGAAGTCTAACATTAGCTTCAGTTATTTTTATTTGTAGCGAATACGCATTTAGTTCATTATAATGAAAAAAACAAAACTAAGAAGATGGTGTTTTCTTTGGAGACATCAGTTATAAGTGTAGTAAGAGTCAGAAGTTTTGGATAATGACTTTTTGGCTCGGATCCTTTTTTTATTCTATCTCTCTTCCTGATTAGAAAGAAGCATCCCTCTATCGACAAGATAGAAAAGAATTTATTTCTCCTTCCGAGAAATTAAGGAAATAAAAATGATTTTTTCCGTTCTTTTGACATATTCATTATTCATATATAGAACAATAGAACAACGAAAAAGAGAGAAAAAAAAGATATCGAAAAAATGAAAAGAAAATACTAAATAAAAAGAAAGAAGAAATCTCAAATCAAATAAAGAAAATAGAAATATTCAAATAACAAAGAAAAAGAATATAGAAGTTCTTTTTCTTTAGTGAGAACCCCCGGTTTTTCACTAGGAATCCCTGTTTGTTGGATAAGATTGGTTAAAATTGGAAACTCATAAGAAACTCTTTTCTATACTTTACCTTTCAAAACACCTTTTTTGTTTTGAAAGGTAAAGATAGAAAGACGATGAAGATAAGGATGGGAGAAGAAGAATCCAATTTATTAAAGGGGATTCTCATACATATTCGTGTCGAAAGAGGAATAGGTATACTTCATTGAGTTCTACATTCGTTATTGATTATTAAATACTTCATATCTTAATATTCTTTATAATTTCTTTTTAATAGATTTTAATAGATTAATATTAATAATGAATAGATAGACTTATTAGAATATATCTTTATAATTAGAATTTATAATAGGTACAAATATGAAATTGAGGTACCCATTCTATGATAGATTTGAACTTTCCCTCTATTTTTGTTCCTTTAGTGGGCCTAGTCTTTCCGGCAATCGCAATGGCTTCTTTATCTCTTTATGTCCAAAGAAATAAGATTGTCTAAATACGATGAAATCTCATCAATTTATTTCAACACTGGATCATCATACAGATACTTTTTTTAATGTAATATGGTAGGATATATGATATTTGGTCTTTCCGAAAACAAATGGAAGAGTTGTTTTGTTATGTATGCCGATGCATAATATACGGCATTAATGCATGTATATGCGGTTATAGCTTAATCAATTAAATGATGAAATTCAAAATGATCAGCAAATCTTTTTTTAAAAATCTTTTAAATAGAAACTCAATGTATCTAACCAATTATTCCTAATGGTTCCTGTTGGAATGCTGCTAGTTGATGAAAGTTACTTCGGGATCAAGCAATAAAAGTCAAGTCAAATCCATTTGGGTTATTCTCTCAATTCCAATCGAATGCAACTGGATCTAGTATAGTATGAACTGGCGATCAGAACATATATGGATAGAACTTATAACGGGGTCTCGAAAAACAAGTAATTTTTGCTGGGCCTGTATCCTTTTTTTAGGTTCACTAGGATTCTTAGTGGTTGGAACTTCCAGTTATCTTGGTAAAAATCTGATATCCGTATTTCCGTCTCAGCAAATCCTTTTTTTCCCACAAGGGATCGTGATGTCTTTCTATGGGATCGCAGGTCTATTCATTAGTTCGTATTTGTGGTGCACAATTTCATGGAATGTAGGTAGTGGTTATGACCGATTCGATAGAAAAGAAGGGATAATGTCCCTTTTTCGTTGGGGATTTCCTGGAAGAAATCGTCGCATCTTCCTTCGTTTCTTTCTGAAAGATATCCAATCAATCAGAATGGAGGTGAGAGAGGGTCTTTTTCCTCGTCGTGTCCTTTATATGGAAATCAAGGGTCAAGGAGCCATTCCCTTGACCCGTACTGATGAGAATTTGACCCCACGAGAAATTGAACAAAAAGCTGCCGAATTGGCCTATTTCTTGCGCGTACCCATTGAAGTCTTTTGAAATGAACTGAAGAATAAATCTCAGCATGAGAGAAGGAACTTAATACATCTCAAAAGTGAGAAGACGTATATGGAACAATAACTCTTTTGTATACGCATACACATGGTGTCTGGCTTCACTCTTTAGACTAGTAAAAGGTCTATAATAAGTAATAAGTAAATTAAGTATAGATTCATCAAATATCCTAACATGTCTTTTGTTTTAGTAAAACATAATTCCTCTTTTTAGGCCTTTGAATTGATACCCTATCCCTGCGCTGCGGTTAGACAGTGAAATCTTTCAAATTCGAAATGGAAATAAAAGAATTAAAGAATCCGGTAGGGTTCGTCTTTAAATCCAAATTCTATTTGTTAGTTAAAATGGGTTTTCGAGTCTTCATTGAAAGGAATAAATGAAAGGGAAATTGGTTACAATTTTCCTAATTGTGATCTCTGGAATATGGAAAGAATATTTACTTTTTTTTTCATTCGAAAAGAGCCTTTCTTGTATGTTCTATTCTAGATCCAAAGACTCAATTCTTACACAAAAACAAAAATAGTAAAAGATTCATAGGTTTGATACCTTATTCTTGTTAGAGTTATAGGCTCTTGTTATATAATTCGTACTTCATAGAAATCTCAGATAGAATCGACCAATGAAACAGGTTCATTAACAATTCACATCACGGATACAGAATGAAAAAAAAGAAAGCATTGGCTTCCCTCCCATATCTTGTGTCTATAATCTTTTTGCCCTGGTGGGTTTCTCTCTCATTTAAGAAAGGTCTAGAAACTTGGGTTATTAATTGGTGGAATACTAGGCAATCCGAAATCCCTTTGAATGATATTCAAGAGAAAAAAGTTCTAGAAAAATTTATGGAATTAGAAGAACTATTCCTGTTGGACGAGATGATAAAGGAGTACTCAGAGACACATATGCAAAGGCTTTGTATAGGAATGCACAAGGAAACAATACAATTGGTCCAAAGACAAAATGAATCTCATTTCCATATCATTTTGCATTTCTCTACAAATCTAATCTGTTTCGCTATTCTAAGTGGTTATTTTTTTCTGGGTAATGAAGAACTTTTAATTTTAAATTCTTGGATTCAGGAATTTCTCTATAACTTAAGTGATACAATCAAAGCTTTTTCAATTCTTTTAGTTACTGATTTATGGATCGGATTTCACTCGACCCATGGTTGGGAACTAATGATTGGTTTGATCTACAATGATTTTGGATTGGCTCAGAATGATCAGATTATATCTGGTCTTGTTTCCACTTTTCCAGTGATTCTAGATACAATTGTGAAATATTGGATCTTCCATTTTTTAAATCGTGTATCTCCTTCGCTTGTAGTAATTTATCATTCAATGAATGAATAATTCATTAGATCTTTTGATATCAATAAAATCAGAACCTTTCTTTGTGTATAAAGAAATCATTTTTCATCTTACTTATTCTTTATACTTCTACCTTTTCAATTCAAGGTATTCATACTATATTCTACTAGTAGAATTCTTTCAGTATAATCAATACAATGGCAAACTTGTGGATAGGGAATTCTACTAGCTACCTATCAAATTTATTGTAGAAATTCCGGGGATCAATGATTGGACCATGCAAAATAGAAAGACTTTTTCTTGGGTAAAAGAACAGATGACTCGATCCATTTATGTATCGATCATGATATATGTAATAACTCGAGCATCTATTTCAAATGCATATCCCATTTTTGCGCAGCAGGTTTATGAAAATCCACGAGAAGCAACTGGTCGAATTGTATGTGCCAATTGCCATTTAGCTAATAAGCCCGTGGATATTGAAGTTCCGCAAGCTGTACTTCCTGATACTGTATTTGAAGCAGTTGTTCGAATTCCTTATGATATGCAACTGAAACAAGTTCTTGCTAATGGTAAAAAAGGGGCTTTGAATGTAGGAGCTGTTCTTATTTTACCCGAGGGATTCGAATTAGCCCCACCCGATCGTATTTCTCCCGAAATGAAAGAAAAGATGGGCAATCTTTCTTTTCAGTTTTATCGTCCTAATAAAAGAAATATTCTTGTGATAGGTCCTGTTCCTGGTCAGAAATATAGTGAAATCGTCTTTCCTATTCTTTCCCCCGACCCTGCTACGAAAAAAGACGTTCATTTCTTAAAATATCCCATATATGTAGGTGGGAACAGAGGAAGGGGTCAGATTTATCCTGATGGTAGCAAGAGTAACAATACAGTTTATAATGCTACATCTGCTGGTATAGTAAGCAGAATAGCACGTAAAGAAAAAGGGGGATATGAAATAACCATAGTTGATGCATCAGAAGGACGTCAAGTGGTTGATATTATACCTCCAGGACCAGAACTTCTTGTTTCAGAAGGTGAATCCATCAAGTTTGATCAACCATTAACAAGTAATCCAAATGTAGGAGGTTTTGGTCAGGGAGACACAGAAATAGTGCTTCAAGATCCATTACGAGTCCAAGGCCTTCTGTTCTTCTTGGCATCTGTTATTTTGGCACAAATCTTTTTGGTTCTGAAAAAGAAACAGTTTGAAAAGGTTCAGTTGTACGAAATGAATTTCTAGATCTAGAGATTCCTTAAAATAAAGTTGGTAAAAGTGCCAAATTATTGTTGATTGATAGACTGATATATGATTCAAAAAATTCTATAAGTCTTTTCTTTGTTTTTTTTAGACTCTTTTACTCTTTTTTCTTTTGCGGGATGTCTGAAACTTATTACTTGTATACCATTACTAATTGTAGAAAATAAGTATACAAATACAAAGGAATAGAATACAAGGCAAGGACGGGAAAAAGGAAAGTAAAAAAGATTTCTATTTCTTTATATTTATAGAAAGTCTTCTTATTCTTTTATTCTTAGTCTTTCTAATCGTCTATTCGATTCGATACAAGACGACACAAGAAAAGGATTTTCTTGTGTCGTCTTGTATCGGGATCATGATTTTTTCTTTTGTTTTCCAAAGATTCTTATTCCTTGTTTTATTTTCCGGGTCTAATTGAACAAATAGAACTTCTTAAACTCATTTCAACTTATAACTTAGGAAAATAACAAAAAAAGACTTCTCTTGTTTTGTTTTGGCTGAAAAGCGGATTAGATCTTTACGCATATCCAATTATTTCTTTATTATCTCATTACAGTTTTTTTTCTAGTTCTTATTTGTTTTAATTTAGTCTAAATAGTTGAGTCTAAAAAGAAAATTATTTGCAGGATGTTTCATATGGATAAATCCATACGTATTAGATTATTCAGAAAATCGATGGATTCCTCC